CACCCTCCACCCCTCATGACTCACGCACGTCACACTGTCTAGATCTCTAAATTTCACATTGAGGAATTCCTAACTCTGTCCACAAAACTGGAATACGAAAAAGATCCACAATGCCATCATTGTATGGCCAATAGTAGTACATGGCTTGACTTGGCATCTTTCCTATCTTTCTCTTTCCCCATAGATTGATTATATTTAACAACACCGAAAGCGATTCCATCACAATGATATCCCTTTGGTTTGGTTGGGTAATGGCTCGCATCTTTCCCGCCTTGTTCGGTTTCGGTATCCAGTAGCGGGACATGGGCGAGAACTTGAACGTAAAGCTCATTAGCTTAGCTTTTAATTCGCCTATTTCTTGACTGGAGTGCCTCTCTTGATAGAGCGGTTTCATCTCCCATAGATAATCCATAATTAAGGCATAGTTTCGTCATTAACGGCATTCGATTAACTTCTTTTCCGTCAAGGAACTTATCCCGAACGCTTTCATACACTGTTTTTCTGACATGGGTTGACATCGCCTTAGATTTACAGTCCCTTCATTCGCTCCTCATTACCGGAGCGGTATACCAATAAAAAAAATAAAGAAAGGGTATCCTGCCCCTTCCTAAATCTCGACACCCCGAGGAGGATGGGGCCCCCGTTCGCTAACCCCTTGATCCTTTCTTTTCTTATTTCTTTTCTTTATTATCTCGTTTTATTCCCTTAAGAATAATAGAGATAATCAGCTCTTTAGTTGAAACTGGCTGCTATCTTCCTAAACAGGAAAGGGGGAAGAGCTTCTATTGAATTTCTTTGAGTAAGGGCTTTCTGAAAAGGCGTAGCTGCAATTGGGCTTCGGTTTGTACTTGAATCGATCTTGCCTTGGTGTTGCCCGAAGGGCAAGATTGACCTTTCTCCTCCGTTAACAGACTAGGCTAAGAAAGCAGAAAATCCCGATCTTCTCACCATTTTTTTCTCTTTGCTTTGAATAGCTATCGTACTCAAGGGATGAAGGAATGGATGCAGACTAAGAAAATTTTTCAATCGGTTCAGATTTAGCATTCCTAAATATAGGACCTGCAACGGCAGAGACTTTTTGAGCTCTTTCACTCCGTTAAATAGTTACTATGTTCGGAATCATAGCAGGAAAGACGAGCTAAGCTTGAAAACTTCTAGGCAACAAGTCTTTGATTCGATTGATTTTCACTCTTTCATCCAAAAACTCTAACTAGTCCATCAGCCAAACCCTTCCCCTATTCGTCCAGTGAAGAAGTTAGGCATATGTAGCAAAGGAAGCAGTCCCATGCCTAAGGGACTTTTTTTCAATGGAAAGAATAGGCTTGGGCTCACCATCCAAGCTCCCTCCTAGAACGGAAATTGGGCTGCAGTTCTGTCTTTCCTTAGAATCAATATCGTAGCGTAGAGTAATCACAGAAGTCAAAGTCAGACAAGAGTTTACTAGGATTTTGAAATCCGTTGATTGAATGTCTATTACACTTTAACATCCTAGGAAGTTTTAACTGTTGTTTCATACCAAGGGAATTCTATAATAAGTGCATTTACCCTGAATCAAGAAATCCCAAGATCTCTCGAGAAGAGGAAGAAGAGTTGGCAGAGATTCTCTCAACAATAAAAAAGAAGAAGCAAGAATATAATCATTGAATTTCAATGCTCGGGCCGGGGAAGCTTTATTTGATGGCAGCTAGATGGCTCTGTAGCCTTTTCCGGGGTAAGGAAATCTTGATTCAAGGGCATGATGGAATTGATTTAAGTAAGAGTTGCTCCGTGGGAAGAGATTTTCTCGATTGTTTAGTAGTCAAGCAATCTCCGAGAAGAGTTTAGCAGGGAAAGCTGCTTTTTTTCTACTACTTTCATCGGAATTGGCTTAGTGTTCATTTTACCATATCTTAGTACAAGTACAAGGAAGCGAAGGCGACCATGGGAAGCTTTGCTTTGGCTTTGGTTCGGTTTTCCGAGGGTGAGAAAAGAAAGATAATATCAACAGACCAAAGGAAAACAACTGAGCAAGATAGATGCCACTAAACTAGCTACTGCCATAAAGAATTAAAAGATTTCGGAGTAGTAGAAGTAAACAGTTCAACTTATCCCAACCCCAAAGGGAATCCAATCCAGCCTTGGAAAGAGGTTCAGCTAGCCCAATGTTAGTCGGACTAGGAGCGTAAGCCACTCGACTGTCAGGAGAGGAGCGAGGCTAGGCTTGAACTGAACGTGGGTAGCATTTGAACGCGCGGAGCGAAGAGCTTTAGAGGGTAGGGGCGAGCTTTAATTGAAGCAGGGAGTCAATTAACAACGAGGCCGTAGTTTACTAATAAGGACTATTGCGACTAATATAGCTACCCTGAAGAGAAGGAGGGCCACAAACAAGAGCATATTTTTTAGATATCCCCACAATTAGAGCTATTAGCTTAGCTGGAGTTTTGCTTGGTCGGCTGAGTACGGAACGCTAGCTCTCTCTACTTTAACACTTCGTTTACTGCTGGCCCGGAGTAAGACGTGCCACCTTAATGCACTAGCCAGTTAGAAGGATTTGAACTCTTACTGAACCGGCCTTCGAGACGAAAGGAACGAAAGCAGGCAACATGAATATGCTACTTCCTGCGAGAATGCATTATTATAATGGTTTGTCATGTTCCTACTCTAACTCCTGCGAGAATGGCCCTCCCTACTACAGACTACGCTCGGAAAGTCGGTGATAAGCAAGAAGAGAAGAATTTGAAAGAAGAAAGATGAAGTCCTTGCATGAGAACCACACCTATGAGTTAGTAAAACTACCCAAAGGAAGAGGGGCACTCAAGAACAAGTGGGTGTACAAGCTGAAAAGTGAAGAGAATAGTTCACAACCAAGGCAAGATTGGTTGTGAAGGGCTTCAATCAGAAACAAGGCATTGACTTTGAAGATATTTTCTCACCGGTGGTGAAGATGACTTCCATTAGAGCAGTTCTTGGTTTGGTTGCAACGATGAATTTAGAGGTTGAGCAGCTTGATGTGAAAACTGCATTCCTTCATGGTGATCTTGAAGAGGAAATTTACATGGAGCAACCCGAGGATTTAAACAGACAAAAGCAAGAGGATGCTTACTATAGAACAATAGAAGAAGGTAGTCCCTACAGAAAGAAAAGGCCAAGTCCTTCATGGAGACCTAGGATTCTAAACCTTAAAGAACTACCTGTAAGTTAAGGAAGTAGTTAAAGCGAAACTGTTAAGGAGTTCAACTGCTTAACCATAGGTTTAAATATCCTCGACCATAGGGAAAGGAGGTTCCTAAGGGTAGTTTCTTTCTTAAAGGAGGGATTAAGATTAGCGTAGCGATATGGATTAAAGAAAGCCCTAAACCTTAACCTTATTTCTTACCTTAAAGCCATAAATAACAACATTGAGAGCTCCTTATGGTTAAATGAACGTAGTGAATGTAGCTATATCATTCAATAACAACCATAAATAAGACCCTTAGTAGCTAAAGCAGTCCATATAGTTGCTAAAGAAGCTAAATAACAACCATAACCATCAATAACAATCATAAAGCAGTTCCTACATAAAAATTACAACATTATAAAAAAGATTTTCTCCCCTGCTGGTGTGCTTACTCCACTCAATAGTTCAGAGGTCGGTTTCTACTCCAACTCGTTTACCGACCCCAACGAGCCACTATGTACTCTTAATGTTGGGGCACTACTGGTCGAGATCTTTCTTAACTTTCCACCTAGCTATTGACTGGAGCGGGACGGGAACTATTGAAATCAATTAAATAGAAATAAAAAAAAAGGTGAACTCATTAGGAAAGATGCCAGGATTATACTCAAAGAATAGCAGCGGTACTCTCCGAAGTAAGCCCTGAAAATAAAGGTGCTTCACTATGGTAACCAGAACAGAGCCTCGGCCCCAGATGCTATGGAACACCTTTCCTTCCTTGCCAAGGGCAGCTCCTCGACCAAGCAACCAATTACCACCCTAAAACGTAGCCACTCACCCGGGAATAATTCCTGCTCAGATCTCAATCCTAGACTTTTTCTCTTCTACGCCGTCCTTAGGCAAGCTCGGTTGTAAAGGGAAAGGCTCCAGGATTACAAGCCATAATCTAAAAAGTGAATAAACCCGGATACGAAACAAAGTTTGTAGGTTTACGAGTTCCATCCAGAGAAGGCATGGATTCTAACGGAGGAGAGCGTACAGGGGTACGACCGGATAAAGTCGGGAACCGTCGGGTCCGCAGATTCTTTAGAGTGAAGTGATTCATGGGAAGAAGAAAGGCACATATAACTGAATTCCGCCCCTACTTCAATGTACTCCCCAAGACCTTGAGGCAAGAATGGGCAAGTGAGGTCATATATGGAAGAACCAACACAGGAAGGAAAGCGTACTTCTAAAGGGAGAAGTCAGTTGATTTCACTCGCCAGCTCCTTCTTGGCGGCGATTACAAGAAATTCCCTGTTTCGGTTGCTTCTAGTTCAAAAAAGAAAAGCGGACTACGCAGTAAGGCGAAATGAGGCCACCCTAGCCCATTGAGTGCTCTACTTACTTTACACTGGGTTCATATATAAAGAAACTAATTAAAATAAAACAAGCTTACGAACCAGTCCTATCCCAATGTCGGCAGGTGCAGTTAAGAAACGTTTCCAATTTCCCATAGAATCTCGGGGGTTTTCCTAGCCACTATAAGGGGGGTGGGTTTGAACCTGTACCCTATGAGATTGGGAAGAAAATCAAACTACAAGCAACTACAGTAAGGGAGGCACGGTCCAAGAAACGACCAGGTACATAATCTCACACTTGCCCCTCTTGGCTGGCATGGGTCCTTTAAGGCACAGGTCAACTAAACGATAAGTGTGGTCGTGATGGTCCACTTGAGACGCCACTACTCCCATGACTATCCGAACTGAGGCAATCTTTTGTCAGGTGCAGGGCCATAAGTCAAGGTGACGAGAGCTGACCTTGGACCATTAAGACTGACGGTTCGATCCACCAGTGGAAGAGTTGAAAACCTACTCCTGGGTGACAT